GTCAATGGACCCTACCGCGGACGAATCAAAAAATTGTTTACACTCTCAAGCATAAATGAAGCTTCTGTAAAAAATTACAAGATTTGGATAAATAAAATTCATGGTATCCTTCTTATTATTAATTACTTAGAATTTGAACAAAAAATAAATTCATTTGATAGAAAATCATTAACAACAGAAATTTTTTATTTATTAAATTTAATCAATGAATTGGTTGTAAAATACACATCAAATTTAAATTTTAAAAGACTTTTTTTAGTTACAGAACACGAACAAGTAAGAATTGATTCAGAGGATCGAATCAAAATTTTAAAATTATTATTTGATGCAATTAGAACTGTTCCCAACGATAAAATGATTAAAAAAAAATCTATTGGAATAAAAGAAATTAATAAAAAAGTTCCTCGATGGTCATACAAATTAATCAACGATTTTGAACAACAGGAGGGGGAAACCGAAGAAACTGTGGTAGAGGATCATCAGATTCGTTCAAGAAAATCCAAACGTGTAGTGATTTTTACTGATAACCAACAAAATACTGATGCTTATACTAATACCAAAGAAACTAATAATACTGATCAAACAGGCGAAGTTGCTTTGATACGTTATTCCCAACAATCGGATTTTCGTCGAGACATAATCAAAGGCTCCATGCGCGCTCAAAGACGTAAAACAGTTACTTGGAAACTCTTTGAAGCAAATGCGCATTCCCCTCTTTTTTTGGACCGAATAGACAAATCTTTTTTTTTTTTTTTTGATATTTCTGAACGGATGAAAAAAATTTTTAGAAATTGGATGTGGAAAAACACAGAATTCACAATTTCGAATTATACAGAGAAAAAGACAAAAGAAAGCGCGAAAAAAAAAGAGGAGGACAAAAAAGAAGAAGACAAAAGAAAGGAGAAAGTGCGTATACAAATAGCGGAAGCCTGGGATAGTATTTTACTTGCTCAAGTAATTAGAGGTTTTTTATTAGTAACCCAATCAATTCTTAGAAAATATATTATATTACCTTCATTGATAATAGCTAAAAATATCGTCCGTATACTATTATTTCAATTTCCGGAATGGTATGAGGACTTAAAGGATTGGAATAGAGAAATGCATGTTAAATGTACCTATAACGGCGTTCAATTATCAGAAAAAGAATTTCCAAAAAACTGGTTAACAGACGGCATTCAGATCAAGATCCTCTTTCCTTTTCGTCTTAAACCTTGGCACAGATCTAAGTTACGAGCCCCTTATAACGATCCAATGAAAAAGCAAGGTCAAAAAAATGATTTTTGTTTTTTAACAATTTTTGGAATGGAAGCTGAACTACCTTTTGGTTCTCCCAGAAAAAAACTTTCATTTTTTGAACCGATTTTAAAAGAACTCAAAAAAAAAATTAAAAAATTGCAAAAGAAATGTTTTATAATTCTAGGAATTTTTAAAGAACAAACAAAATTGTTTCTAAATGTCTCAAAAAAACCAAAAAAATGGATCATTAAAAACATTCTGTTTATAAAAGAAATAATAAAAGAACTCTCAAAAATAAACCCAATTATATTATTTGGATTGAGAGAAATAGAAGTATATGAATTGAGTGAAATTAAAAAAGATTCAATAATCAGTAATCGGATGATTCAGGAATCGTCCATTCAAATTAGATCTCAGGATTGGACAAATTATTCATTAACAGAAAAAAAAATGCAAGATCTGACTGATAGAATAAACACAATCATAAATCAAATAGAAAAAATTACAAAAGACAAGAAAAAGGGATTTATAACTTCAGATAGAAATTTGAGTTCTAACAAAATAAGTTATGATGATAAAAGATTGGAATCACAAAAAAATATTTGGCAGATATTAAAAAGAAGAACTGCTCGATTAATCCGTAAATCCCATTATTTTATAATTTTTTTCATTGAAAAGATATACATAGATATCTTTCTATCTATGATTAATATTCCTAGTATCAATACACAACTTTTTCTTGAATCAACAAAAAAAATTATTAATAAAAACATTAACAGTAATGAAGCAAATCAAGAAAGAATTAATAAAACAAATCAAAGTTTAATTAAATTTATTTCGATTATAAAAGAGTCACTTTCTAATACTAATATTAGTCTTAGTCAAAAAAATTCAAAGACTTTTTTTGACTTATCTTACTTTTCACAAGCATATGTATTTTACAAATTATCACAAACCCAACTTATTAAGTTAGAGAAATTGAAATCCGTATTTCAATATAATGGAACCCCCCTTTTTCTTAAGAATGAAATAAAGGATTTTTTTGTTGTAAGACAAGAACTATTTCATTCCGAATTAAGACCTAAGAATCTTCGCAATTCTGGAATGAATCAATGGACAAATTGGTTAAGGAGTCATTATCAATATCAATGTGATGTATCTCAAATTAAATGGTCTAGAGTAGTACCACAAAAATGGCGAAATATATTGAACTGTATAGCTCAAAATAAAGATTTATATAAAGATTTGTGTGATTTATATGAAAAAGATGAATTAATTCACTACGAAAAAAAAACAAAAATTGAAACGGATTTTTTATTGAATCAAAAGGATAATTTTAAAAAACAACATAGATATGATCTTTTAGCATATAAATCTATAAATTCTGAAACTAAGAAGTACTCTTCAATTTATGGATCACCATTACAAGTAAAAACTAACCAAGATATTTTTTATAATTACAACACACATAAACAAAAATCATTTAATATGGTAGAAGATGATATTCGAGATATGGATAAAAATACGGATAGAAAATTTTTTGATTGGAGAATTCTCGATTTTTGTCTTAAAACGAAGGTCGATATTGAGGCCTGGATCAATATTGATACTGACACTAACAGTAATAAATATACTAAGACTAGGGTTAATAAGTATCAAATAATTGATAAAATCAATAATAAGGGTCTTTTTTATCTCACACTTCAGCAAGACCAAAAAATCAACCTATCCAATAAAAAACCCCTTTTGGATTGGATGGGAATGAATGAAGAAATACTAAGTCGTCCCATATCAAATCTGGAACTTTGGTTCTTGCCAGAATTTGTGAGACTTTATAATACGTATAAAATGAAACCGTGGGTTATACCAATTAAATTACTACTTTTTAATTCTAATAAAAAAAAAAATGCTAGTGAAAACAAAAGCATCACTGGAAATAAAAAAAGAGATCCTTTTATATCAATATCGTCGAATGAAAAAAAATCTCTTGAATTAGAAAACCGAAATCAAGGAGAAAAAGAATCCACGGGCCAAGCAGATCTTAAATCAGCTCTTTCAAACCAAGAAAAAGATGTTGAAGAAGATTATACGGGATCGGACATGAAAAAACATAGAAATAAAAAGCAATACAAGATCAATACAAAAGCGGAGTTTGATTTCTTCCTAAAAAGGTATTTGTATTTTCAATTGAGATGGGATGATTCTTTAAATAAAAAAATAATCAATAACATCAACGTATATTGTCTCCTGCTTAGACTGATAAATCCAAGAGAAATTACTATATCCTCTATTCAAAGGGGCGAAATGAGTCTGGATATTTTGACGATTCAGAAAGATGTAACTCTTACAGAATTTATTAAAAGGGGATTTTTGATTATTGAACCAATTCGTCTAGCTATAAAAAATGATGGAAAATTTATTATGTATCAAACCCTCGGTATTTCATTAGTTCATAAAAGTAAACATCAAATAAATCAAAGATACCGAGAAAAAAAACATGTTGATAAGAATTCTGATGAAGTCATTACAAAACATCAAAAGATGACTGGAAATAGATATAAAAAAAATTATGATTTGTTTGTTCCTGAAAATATTTTATCGCCTAGACGTCGTAGAGAATTGCGAATTCTAATTTGTTTAAATTCTAAGAATAGACATAGAAAAGCATCTTTTTGTAATGGGAATGAGGTAAACAGTCAAGTTGTGGATAAAAGCAAAAAATATAAAAAAAAACTTATAAAATTAAAGCTATTTCTTTGGCCCAATTATCGATTAGAAGATTTAGCTTGTATGAATCGTTATTGGTTTAATACCAATAATGGCAGTTGTTTCAGTATGGTAAGGATACATATGTATCCGCGATTGAAAATTCATTAATAGTACATTTTTCCTATATTTCCCATACCATATCTGGTCTATGACGACAAAGAGATGCACGCATACATTGTCTTACATTCCATTATGATACATGATACTAATTCAATGACATATCAATTAGATCTAGAATGAACAAAATTTTCTTATTTTAGGTCTAAACTTTTATCTTTTGTGAGTGAAGAAACCAACCATACTTTTGTATCCCCTTTCAAATCCAATTTTAAAATGAAAATAGGATTGAGTAAGTTTTATTAAATTAAAAAAAATTAGAAATTAATAACGAAATACAAATTTTTGTATATACCAAATAAAAATTAGTGTATATACCAAATAAAAATTAGGGGCATTATTATTACTGATCAATAAAGATATCTATCAATAAAAAATATCTTAAAATAAAAAGAGGGGGGGAGAGAAGATTTCAGTTTATGGTAAAAAATTCATTCATCGCAGTTATTTCACAAGAAGAAAAAGACGAAAACAGAGGATCTGTTGAATTTCAAATAGTTAGTTTCACCAATAGGATACGAAGACTTACTTCACATTTACAATTACACAAAAAAGACTATTTATCTCAGAGAGGTTTACGTAAAATTCTGGGAAAACGCCAACGATTACTGTCTTATTTGTCAAAGAAAAATAGAATATGTTATAAAGAATTAATTAATCGGTTGGATATTCGGGAGTCAAAAACTCGTTAATTTTATTTTTATAAAGGCATTTTGAATTATTTGATTTATTAGATCTTGAATTTTAATGAACTTTTTTTCGTTTTCAGCAATTCATGAAAGAATGAATCGAGGAAAAACCTATGAATATACCGGCTACAAGAAAAGACCTCATGATAGTCAATATGGGCCCCCACCACCCATCAATGCATGGTGTTCTTCGACTCATCATTACTCTAGATGGTGAAGATGTTATTGACTGTGAACCAATATTGGGTTATTTACACCGAGGAATGGAAAAAATTGCGGAAAATCGAACAATTATACAATATTTGCCTTATGTAACACGGTGGGATTATTTAGCTACTATGTTCACAGAAGCAATAACTGTAAACGGACCGGAACAGTTGGGAAATATTCAAGTACCTAAAAGAGCCAGCTATATCAGAATAATTATGTTGGAGTTGAGTCGTATAGCTTCTCATCTGTTATGGCTCGGTCCTTTTATGGCGGATATTGGTGCACAAACTCCCTTTTTCTATATTTTCAGAGAAAGAGAATTAGTATATGATCTATTCGAAGCTGCCACCGGTATGAGAATGATGCATAATTATTTTCGTATCGGAGGAGTAGCGGCCGATCTACCTCATGGCTGGATAGATAAATGTTTGGATTTCTGCGATTATTTTTTAACAAGAGTTGCTGAATATCAAAAACTTATTACACGAAATCCTATTTTTTTAGAACGAGTCGAGGGAGTAGGCATTATTGGTAGAGAGGAAGTAATAAATTGGGGTTTATCGGGACCAATGCTGCGAGCTTCCGGAATACAATGGGATCTTCGTAAAGTTGATCATTATGAATGTTACGACGAATTTGATTGGGAAGTACAGTGGCAAAAAGAAGGAGATTCATTGGCTCGTTATCTAGTCCGAATTGGTGAAATGATAGAATCCGTAAAAATTATTCAACAGGCCCTGGAAGGAATTCCAGGGGGACCCTATGAGAATTTAGAAATACGATACTTTGATAGAGAAAGGAATCCGGAATGGAATGATTTTGAATATCGATTTATTAGTAAAAAGCCGTCTCCTACATTTGAATTGCCGAAACAAGAACTTTATGTGAGAGTAGAAGCCCCAAAGGGAGAATTGGGAATTTTTCTCATAGGGGATCAGAATGGTTTTCCTTGGAGATGGAAAATCCGCCCGCCGGGTTTTATCAATTTGCAAATTCTTCCGCGGTTAGTTAAAAGAATGAAATTGGCTGATATTATGACGATACTAGGTAGTATAGATATCATTATGGGAGAAGTTGATCGTTGAAATGATAATTGATACACCGGAAGTACAAGATATCGATTCTTTTTCTAGATTAGAATTTTTTAAAGAGGTTTATGGAATTCTATGGGTTCTTGTTCCTATTTTGACTCTTGTAGTGGGAATCACAATAGGCGTACTGGTAATTGTATGGTTAGAAAGAGAAATATCGGCAGGGATACAACAACGTATTGGACCTGAATACGCCGGCCCTTTGGGAGTTCTTCAAGCTCTAGCAGATGGGACAAAACTACTTTTCAAAGAAAATCTTTTTCCATCTAGGGGGGATACTCGTTTATTCAGTATCGGGCCATCCATAGCAGTCATATCAATTTTAGTAAGCTATTCAGTAGTTCCTTTTGGATATCACCTTGTTTTAGCGGATCTCAATATCGGTGTTTTTTTATGGATTGCCATTTCCAGTATTGCTCCAATTGGACTTCTTATGTCGGGATACGGGTCAAATAATAAATATTCCTTTTTAGGCGGTCTACGAGCTGCTGCTCAATCGATTAGTTATGAAATACCATTAACTTTATGTGTGTTATCAATATCTCTACGTGTGATTCGTTGATACATAGACAGAAACTTTTCTCTATTCCTTCCTTTCAAGGAAAGGGTTGGAATGGATTGAGTAGATATCTTAATTTTTTTTTTATTCATTATTCGGGTTGATGAACTAAATCAAATAGTTATATGAGTGAAAGAAAACAGCTTATATATAAATTCGCAGTAAAAAGATTGATTCTCATTTTCTATGTATAAGAGTTAGAGAGTTAAGCGGAAATAAACATAAACAGAAGAGACCGTTTCCCCCAAGATTGGTTGATTAGTCATCCTGACTTGAAGCGGGTTCAAAAGATCAACCGTATTGAGTTTTCACTATCATTTTTTAGCATAACGGGGGATTGAGCAAAAACGAGTGGATGGTTAGAAACACGAACATATGTAAAGGATTAGTAATGGAGATTATGTAAATTCTCCAAAAGGACATTTTTACATAATATACAAACAAAGAATACTAATTGGGGCTTTAAGTTGGTAGAAATGATCAGGCAGTACTCCCCATGACACGATTCCAATCCAGAGTATACTCCTATCCACCGATTTAATAAATAACTATTCGAAACGAAATAATCCTTTACTTTATTTTGAAAGCCCTCTTTTTCTCAGAAATAGAAAGAAGAATAGGAACGAAAAAAAAAAAAAGATATACTTTATTTATTCTTTGTTACTTTTATTCTTTCCCATATACATATTAATAGATATATAATTTGTGTCATAATTCATTAATTAATATAGAATTTTTTTTTCGTACGTGAAACCAACGGGTTATTGATATTTTTACAAGAAGTATTTTATTGAACAGTTAAGTTATTACTGAACAAAGAAGAATTGAAATTATTATTGCAATTATTAAATTAAAGAAAGGATGAGATCAATTCAGAAGTACTTTTTTTATTTAATTTTGAATTAAAATAATTATAACAGACAGAATTCAATTGGTCTAATTTGGGACCGGTCGATAGTTATCCATCCTACAAACATATCAAGATTCAAAAAAGAATACTGACGCGGTCCCTATATTTATTTCTGGCCTTCAAGGAGCCGTATGAGGTGAAAATCTCATGTACGGTTCTGTAATAGAGATGGTAACAGTGATGGTATCACCGACTATAATTATCTAACAGTTCAAGTACAATTGATATTGTTGAGGCGCAATCAAAATATGGTTTTTGGGGATGGAATTTGTGGCGTCAGCCTATAGGGTTTATCATTTTTATTATTTCTTCCCTAGCAGAATGTGAGAGATTACCTTTTGATTTACCAGAAGCAGAAGAAGAGTTAGTAGCAGGTTATCAAACCGAATACTCGGGTATAAAATTTGGGTTATTTTATGTTGCTTCCTATCTAAACCTATTGGTTTCTTCATTATTTGTAACAGTTCTTTACTTGGGAGGTTGGAATATATCTATTCCGGACATATATGTTTCTGAGCTTTTTGAAATAAATAAAACATGTGGAGTTTTTGGAGCGATAATTGGTATCTTTATTACATTAGCTAAAACTTATTTGTTCTTGTTCATTCCTATCACAACAAGATGGACTTTACCGAGGCTACGAATGGACCAACTATTGAATCTTGGATGGAAATTTCTTTTACCTATTTCTCTCGGTAATCTATTATTAACAACTTCTTTCCAACTCTTTTCACTGTAAAGTAACATTCTATATTCACAACGTGTCTCAAACAAGAGAAATAAACAAACATAAAACTATTCATATATATATTAACGATATGTTCTCTATGGTAACTGGGTTCATGAATTATGGTCAACAAACAGTACGAGCTGCAAGGTACATTGGTCAAAGTTTCATGATTACTTTATCCCACGCAAATCGTTTACCCGTAACTATTCAATATCCTTATGAAAAATCAATCACCGCGGAGCGTTTCCGCGGTCGAATCCATTTTGAATTTGATAAATGTATTGCTTGTGAAGTATGCGTTCGTGTATGTCCTATAGATCTACCCGTTGTTGATTGGAAATTGGAAACTGATATTCGCAAGAAACGGCTGCTTAATTACAGTATTGATTTCGGAGTCTGTATATTTTGTGGTAATTGCGTTGAGTATTGTCCAACGAATTGTTTATCAATGACTGAAGAATATGAACTTTCTACTTATGATCGTCACGAATTGAATTATAATCAAATTGCTTTGGGTCGTTTACCAATGTCAGTAATTGACGATTATACAATTCGAACAATTTTGAATTCGCCTCAAATAAATAAGTAAATCGCTTATTAACGAATAATTTATAATTACTTTACTAATAACTAATATAGAAGGAATTTAGGTTTCTTTCGTGTTGTTTGGTCAATAACTACAAATACCAACTATTGATTGGTTGGTAAGAAACGCGTCTTAATTTGGATTGAAAATCCATTAATTAATATATCCATAATTGTTTTAAAATATATCGTTTAGAATTAGAACGACTCTTTCAGATAAAGAATGAAATTAGTCCAATAATAGTACTCACATTTATTCATATCCCTTAGTATTCATTTACTTAGGATTAAATTAGGAATTGCTCAAAAATCATAAAAAAAAAATTTCTGGTCGGGTCTCAATAAGGTCATGAAAAACATTTCTATTTATTTATCTCTTATTTTACATATAATGGATTTGCCCGGACCAATACATGATTTTCTTTTAGTCTTTCTGGGATCGGTTCTTATACTAGGAGGTATGGGGGTGGTATTATTTACCAACCCCATTTATTCTGCCTTTTCATTGGGACTGGTTCTTGTTTGTATATCCTTATTCTATATTCTATTAAACTCTTATTTTGTAGCTGCTGCACAACTCCTTATTTACGTGGGAGCTATAAATGTTTTAATTGTATTTGCTGTGATGTTCATGAATGGTTCAGAATATTACAAAGATTTGAATCTTTGGACCATTGGGGATGTGGTTACTTTGCCAGTTTGTACAAGTATTTTTGTTTTACTCATGATTATTATTACGGATACGTCATGGTACGGAATTATTTGGACTACAAGATCAAACCAGATTATAGAGCAAGATTTGATAAGTAATAGTCAACAAATTGGAATTCATTTATCAACAGATTTTTTTCTTCCATTTGAATTCGTTTCGATAATTCTTTTAGCCGCTTTGATAGGTGCAATTGCCGTGGCGCGACAGTAAAAAATTTATAGAATTAGCAATGCACATTAAACTCTGTTCGGTTTTATTACATTACATTTATTTCCCTTTAATTAAAGATTGTTTATGTCTAAAATAGAAATTATTCAATCTATTCTATTAACAATAGAAAATCTGCCTTTGTTCCGTACTTTTTTTTATTCTAGTCAATTGAATCTGTTGAATTGTTGTTCAGTTCATATTGAAATGAATCGAAATTGATAAGGAGTTGGTCAATGATGCTCGAACATGTACTTGTTTTGAGTGCCTACTTATTTTCTATCGGTATCTATGGATTGATCACGAGCCGGAATATGGTTAGAGCCCTTATGTGTCTTGAACTTATACTGAATGCGGTTAATATGAATTTCGTAACATTTTCTGATTTTTTTGATAGTCGCCAATTAAAAGGAAATATTTTCTCAATTTTTGTTATAGCTATTGCAGCCGCTGAAGCAGCTATTGGCCCGGCTATTGTTTCATCAATTTATCGTAACAGAAAATCAACTCGTATCAATCAATCGAATTTGTTGAATAAGTAGTATTAATCATATAAATTCTAATATTCATAAATTAGAATTATCATGACCATACATTACGTAATAATACATGTTTTCAAAAATGTAAGAAATTAAAGTATCTTGGCTCTATCGCATGAGTCAATCCAGAAGTAGATTGATTAGAAAAATTATGATAAATTATTGATTCATCTGGTGTCTAAATATATGATTCATTTACAAGTTTACTAGATCGAAACTTTCTGACATTCAAAAATTTATAGATCCAAATGTCACATTCAGTAAAGATTTATGATACGTGTATAGGGTGTACTCAATGCGTGCGCGCCTGCCCAACGGATGTATTAGAAATGATACCTTGGGACGGGTGTAAAGCTAAGCAAATTGCTTCTGCTCCAAGAACAGAGGACTGTGTCGGTTGTAAGAGATGTGAATCCGCCTGTCCGACGGATTTCTTGAGTGTTCGAGTTTATTTATGGCATGAAACAACTCGAAGTATGGGTCTGGCTTATTAATACGTTCCAGAAAACCCTACTTGAATACATTTGATTTTTTTACCTTTACCGACAAAAACCCGCGCTCAAAAACTATTTATTTTGAGCACGGGTTTTTCTGGTCCAAGTTTATCTTGTTTTTACCATGAATAATTTTCCTTGGTTAACGCTAGTTGTAGTTTTGCCAATATTCGCGGGTTCCTTAATTTTCTTTCTCCCTCATAGAGGAAATAAGATAATTCGGTGGTATACTATAGGTATATGCATAATAGAACTCCTTCTAACAACCTATGCATTCGGTTATCGTTTCCAATTGGATGATCCATTAATGCAACTGACAGAGGATTATAAATGGATCGATTTTTTTGATTTTTACTGGAGATTGGGAATAGATGGAATTTCTATAGGACCCATTTTACTGACAGGATTTATCACAACTTTAGCTACTTTAGCGGCTCGGCCGATTACTCGAGATTCCCGACTATTCCATTTTCTGATGTTAGCAATGTATAGCGGTCAAATAGGACCATTTTCTTCTCGAGACCTTTTACTTTTTTTCATCATGTGGGAGTTAGAATTAATTCCAGTTTATCTACTTCTATCCATGTGGGGGGGAAAGAAACGTTTGTATTCAGCTACAAAATTTATTTTGTACACTGCAGGAAGTTCCGTTTTTTTATTAATGGGAGTTTTGGGTATTGGTTTATATGGTTCCAATGAACCAACATTAAATTTTGAAACATCAGCTAATCAATCGTATCCTGTAGCACTGGAAATAATATTCTATATTGGATTTCTTATTGCTTTTGCTGTCAAATCACCGATCATACCCTTACATACATGGTTACCAGACACCCATGGAGAGGCACATTACAGTACTTGTATGCTTTTAGCCGGAATCTTATTAAAAATGGGAGCGTATGGATTGGTTCGGATCAATATGGAATTATTACCCCACGCCCATTCTATATTCTCTCCCTGGTTGATTATAGTAGGCACAATTCAAATAATCTATGCAGCTTCAACATCTCCCGGTCAGCGTAATTTAAAAAAAAGAATAGCCTACTCTTCTGTATCTCATATGGGTTTCATAATTATAGGAATTGGTTCTATAAGCGATACAGGACTCAACGGAGCCATTTTACAAATAATCTCTCACGGATTTATTGGCGCTGCGCTTTTTTTCTTGGCCGGAACGAGTTATGATAGAATACGTCTTGTTTATCTCGACGAAATGGGCGGAATGGCTATCGCAATTCCAAAAATATTCACGACTTTCAGTATCTTATCAATGGCTTCTCTTGCATTACCGGGCATGAGCGGTTTTGTTGCCGAATTGTTAGTTTTTTTTGGAATACTTACTAGTCAAAAATATCTTTTAATGACAAAAATATTAATTACTTTTGTAATGGCAATTGGAATGATATTAACTCCTATTTATTCATTATCTATGTTACGCCAGATGTTCTATGGATACAAGCTTTTTAATGCCCCAAACTCTTATTTTTTTGATTCTGGACCGCGAGAATTATTTGTTTCGATCTCTATCCTTTTACCTGTAATAGGTATTGGTGTTTATCCCGATTTCGTTTTATCATTATCAGTTGACAAGGTCGAAGCCATTATATCCAATTATTTTTTTCGATAGTTTTTGTGAGTAAACCAAAAAATGAAACTGAAATCCCATGATTTTAAAAATGGTTGATTGTACAATAAAAAAATGAGTCTTTTATATTCTTTTAAGTAAAAAAAATAAATTGGAATTCTATTATAACTAGATATCTTTTGAATTTGTGAGAACCATTTGAATCAAGTAATGGAAATGATTCAAATGGTTCTTGATTGTTTACATGAAGTTTTCGTATATATACCTGTATGCCGTCCTATGTTTATATTCGTCAAGTCTTTTATTCAATTAGATGTTAATGTAAATGAACCATAACTATGCAACCCTATTCCTAATAGATTAACCCCAAAATAGCATATCCAAATTATAAGAAAGCCCATTGAGGCCACAATTGCAGAATTTACACTTTCAAAATTTTTATTTGTTCTAATATGTAAATAAATAGCGAATATGGTCCAAGTAATAAATGCCCAAGTCTCCTTTGGATCCCAATTCCAATATGATCCCCATGCTTCATTAGCCCATACTGCTCCCGAAAGAATACCTACGGTTAAAAGGATAAACCCTAGACTAATAATACGATAACTCCAACGATCCAATTGTTGAATCAATTGATACCTGTAATAATTTTGAGACGAAATAAAAGAAGTGTTTCGTAAGACATTGTTTCTTTCGTTCACGTATTGAATCTCACTAAAGTAAACTGACTCATTTTCTAAATTATTGCTTTTACTAAAAATCCTTATGAATTTTCGAAATGTAATGACTAGAAGAGCTAGTGATAATAATGATCCACACAAAAGAGCTGCATAGCTCAATACCATCATACTTACGTGCATCATTAACCAATGGGATTGGAGAGCGGGTACTAATATCGCGGATTGATGCATTTCAGTTAAAAGACCCGAAGTAGCAAAACCTTGAGTAAAAATAGCACTTGGCGCGGTTATTGCGCTTAAATGGTTTTTATGTTTTTTAAAATACGGAATAATATGAATAATGGAAAAACTCCACGAAAGAAAAATTAATGATTCATATAAATCACTTAATGGTAAATGCCTCAAATACATCCAACGAGTAACTAATAATCCTGTTATGCAGAAAAAAGTAGCTATCATCCCCTTTTCTGACGAATCATCTAGTCCTACGATTTCATCGACTAATAAAATTATCAAATGAATTGTAATTACAATTGAAACGATCGAAAAGGATATATGAGTTAATATATGCTCTAAAGTTGAAAATATCATAAAAATTATTAAATTAATAAGGGCGTCCCTCAATTATAAGAATTGAAATCGGGAATTGAATTCATTATAGGACTTACTCTTTTAGAAGATGCCATGCCGCCACTCGGACTCGAACCGAGATGCTCTAGCACTGCTTCCTAAGAGCAGCGTGTCTACCGATTTCACCATAGCGGCTTATTCGAAATCATAATAACCTATTTTTATTCAATCGTCGAGCTTGAAGGAGTTAATTCAATCCAATATTTTTTTTTAGGAAACCATTCAAATTGATGAATAAAAACTTGTTTAAAAATTAGGGATTAAAACGTTTTCGTTAACGTTAATAATATTGATTTTTCTTATTATTATCTTTTTATTTAGTTATTTAGTATTTTAGGATGTCAATTTTATTTAACTGAACTAACAATGTATTTTTTCGTAGGCTATTACTTTATGCTCTCCTAAAACTAAAATGTAACAGTTGTAACTAGATAATTTTTACTTCAATCCCTGGATATAAGTAAAAAAAATGTTCTGCCTCGTTTGCATTTTTTAATGATTAATTTCTTTTATCATTTATTTTATTAATCTAAAATAAAAAATTCATTTTATCGATTAATAAAAAAATAGAATTTTTATATAACACAATTTCAGCGATACACTCAAAAGATTTATGTAAATATTTGCATAGTTAGGTTGCGTTAGGATTTTTTGTTGTGTAGAGAATTTGCGTTAAGATTTAGCAAACCCATTAAGTTAGGTATTTGGGATGGTCGTATCAATCATATAAAAAAATTTCGTATAGAAATTGTACCGTACTTCAAAATATTTTCTAAATTTTTTAATTAATATATATCTATTATATCTTGATCGATCTTCCAATCGAAACATAGGATCTAAAATGGATCACTCAAAATTGGCGCATTCGTCATATAACTACCTAAAAATGTAAACGGGGCTTTTATTAATTTAATTGGGTTTAAGGAATTTATATAGTGATAATAATTTCTAAAACCCAAAATAATGGTTTAAAAGATTATAAAAAACATTTTAAACTTAATCAATTAGTTTCAACGACCTCTTCTTTATAATATAAAATCAAAAATATAACTAAAAAAAAATTCTTTTTATTATTGAGTAAGGGCGATGGGGAAAGTGAGAATCCCCATCCGGAAAATGATAAAACATATGAAAATGAAAGGCGAAACCTTGCGCTTGCGTTTACCCTTTTTTCAAACAAAAAAGTACCATTCATTTTTAGAATTCAGTAGACAACAGAATTCTTATCTATATCAGAAACGAAAGAAAAATTTGGCTTCAAATTAAAGTAAAACAAATTCAATTTTCTATTCGTTTTAAATTAAAACATTATGAGACTAATTCTTTTTTATTTATTTGATTTTTAATGTATATTGTTTATATTGTAATTTCTCTTATATATTAATATTTATTCTTTTTTATATATTAATATTTATTCTTTTACTATACTATTATGATGTTAATATTAATTATAATTGATAAATATTATTTATCATTTTTATAACTTATAAATCTTATAAATAAACTATAAACAAAATTATATCACTTTATTAGTTATTAGAACGATTCAGATTATTTATTTGTTACACAAAAAAAACTTTTAGAACTCCCGGTAGAAAGAGATTTCGCTAACGAAAAAGCTTTCAATGCTGCCCTATATCCCTTCCTTTTCCAAATATTTTTACGAATACGTTTTTTTGAAATAGAGGTGCGCTTTTTTGGAACTGCCATTAAAAAGTTATAATAGGTTTTTCGGTTGGATGTGAAAGACATCTATTGTTCAAAATCAATTGTTCTTTACTATTCTCTATCTATTTTTTCTCTAAATTAGACTCAAAAAAAAAAAGGGGGGGTTAAAAATCACATAAAATATTAATAAGAACGATAAGGTACACTATGCCAAATAGATTGAAGTTGATAAAATCAAAAAAAAAATAATACAAAAATAAAGAAAGATTGTCCGTTTCATTTTCTTTCTATTTTCGTCGTGTTACCTTTATACATGTAATAAAAAAATCTAAAAGTTTAATAACCCAACCCTTCTCCCGCTTAATTAAAAAATAAAAAAACTTTAATAATTTTTTCTATTATATCAATTAATTTAATATTAATTTAATTGTTCAAGCTCGAAGAAAGAGTCCACAAAATTTGAATTATCAAATGAGACTAGTAGTTAATCTGTTAAAGGATACAAAATACATAATTTAAAGGCATTTTATTTGCCCCCCTTTTTTTTTCCGTAAAATTAAAGTGTTGGATATCATAGCATTTCCTACAAATAGCTTTTATTGTAATGGAAGACAAACAATTAGTTACAAAACAAATTGGTTAATGATTCTAAATAACCGAATTACAATAAATAGTTTTAGTTATGGGCTTTATGATTCATATCAAATACTGTTTTTGGTATAATTATTTATCCTTGTTCTATAAGATATAAAAAAATTATTGTAATACGTAATAATTAAAATGAAAATTCTAATTTTCATTTTTTATCTTCATAAAATTTTATTTAAAAATTTGAATTTAATATTAACAATTCAGTATTAATAAAATTAAATACGTATTTATAATTCACTAGTGACTTATTTATATCATTTGACCAATTATAACCTCTTGATTTTAAATATTTGAAGTAGTTTGGAAAGATTCAGAATAATTAAGGCTAGAAAATTCTATTTAAGTTTTATTTTATATATCTTAATTTTTTTTTATTAACCGACCCCTTTCAAAAGAAAAGAAATAAGAACCGGTGACTCAGAAACAATTAATTAAGATAAAATTTTTTTTTATTTTTTTATGGAATATACATATCAATATTCATGGATTATACCTTTCATTCCACTTCCAGTTCCTATCTTAATTGGAACAGGACTTCTACTTTTTCCAACGGCAACAAAAAATCTTCGCCGTATGTGGGCTTTTCCTAGTGTTTTATTATTAAGTATAGTTATGGTTTTTTCAGCCCTTTTTTCTATTCAGCAAATAAATAATAATTCTGTCTATCAATATGTATGGTCTTGGACCATCAATAATGATTTTTCTTTAGAATTTGGCTGCTTGGTTGATCCACTTACTTCTATTATGTCGATATTAATCACTACTGTTGGAATTATGGTTCTTATTTATAGTGACAATTATATGTCTCATGATCAGGGATATTTGAGATTTTTTGCTTATATGAGTTTTTCCAATACTTCAATGTTGGGATTAGTTACTAGTTCTAATTTGATACAAATTTATATTTTTTGGGAATTAGTTGGAGTGTGTTCTTATCTATTAATAGGTTTTTGGTTCACACGACCCAGTGCCGCTAATGCTTGTCAAAAAGCGTTTGTAACTAATCGTGTCGGGGATTTTGGTTTATTATTAGGAATTTTGGGTTTTTATTGGATAACAGGTAGTTTCGAATTTCGGGATTTGTTTGAAATATTCAATAACTTGGTTTATAATAATGAAGTTAATTTTTTATTTGTTACTTTATGCGCCTCCCTATTATTTGCCGGCGCTGTTGCTAAATCCGCCCAATTTCCCCTTCATGTATGGTTACCTGATGCCATGGAAGGGCCTACCCCCATTTCGGCTCTTATACATGCCGCTACTATGGTAGCAGCAGGAATTTTTCTTGTAGCTCGGCTTCTTCCTCTTTTCATAGTTATACCTTACATTCTAAATCTAATAGCTTTGATAGGTATAATAACATTATTTTTAGGAGCCACTTTAGCTCTTGCTCAAAAAGATATTAAGAAAAGCTTAGCTTATTCTACAATGTCTC